AATAATAGTAATAGGCCATGAACTAGATCAGAATCGTTCTCAACGAATCCATAAGAAGTGATCCAATTTTTTTCATCGTGTCTGGATGAAGACCAAAGATCTTGAGCGACCGATCCGGCAGAACAACTCAAAAGATAAAGAAGTATCGTTAATTTCTTCATGCTCGTTCCAAGTTCGAAGTACCATTTGTACAAATAAGAATCCCCTCCCTTACATGATTTCTTCTTCATATAGATAGATATAGGATCTATGGGGCAATTACTTAGAAGTACATTTTGTGTAACAGCCCTTCCTATCTGATAGAAAAGGATCCCATGATCCTGAACCGATCTTATCTGGGATCGAAAATCCCAAGTTTTTCTATGAAGAGCTGATCTAATTGTATTAGTTTCTATAATGGATTTCTTCTGTGTAATACTAATCGATAGGGCCTCATTGATAAGTGCTACAAGATCTCGCGCATTGGAACCCATGGTTATGGACCCGAATCCATTAGTATGGAACATCTTCTTTTCCAAGTGAAATCCTCTAGTATATGAAAGAATGAAAAAGTGCTTTCGTTGTTGTGGAAGAAGAAGCCTTCGTATCTTAATGCATGTATTTAATTTATTCGGAGCTATTAGAGCGGGATCCACTTTTTGGGGAATATGAGTCGAAGCAATAACAAGAATCTTTCCAGTGGAACATCTTTCACAATCCCTGGAGAGATAGTTCTCTAATAGACCGAGGGATAAGTAATTCGACTCATTCACATGCAGATCATGAATGTTTGGAATCCATATTATGCAAGGAGACATTGCTTTTGCTAATTCGAATTGAAGGGTGATATCAAATTGGTCTATTTTCGGCGTCATATACATAGTTAGCGCATTCGTCATAGTTAGCAGCTCCGTATCAATATCAAGAAGGTCATCATCACTATCATCAATATCGTCACTATCATCAATATCGATATCATCAATAAGATAACCTTTAGGCTTGTCATCCAGGAACTTGTTTGGAAATACCGTAATGAAAGGAACATAGGAGTTTGTCGCTAGGTATTTGACCAAACAGGATCGTCCAGTTCCTATAGAACCTATCACTAAAATACCTCTAGAAGGGGATAGGGCTAAGCGGAGCGAAAAGGGTTTTCCATGAGGAGATGGGGAATGAAAAAGATTAGCCCCACACGAGGTTTGTGAATAAGTGATTGTATGATAATGAGCAAGGAATATCCGTCTTTCTGCTAAACAGGATCTATTGAACTCATAATTCATTAGATCCTTTTGATGAATGTCAACTAAGTATCGTAAGGAAATTGATCCCGGTTGTTCAATCATTTGATAACCAGAGTCATTCTTTGATAAATGATCACTATGAGTCAGACTCAATAGAATTTGATCAATCCTTTTTTCTGTCGTTAAGGTGGAGAACTGAACCAAGAATTCTCTTTCTTCATCATCAATCGAATCACTGTTCGCGACCCAGAATTCTATTTTCTCATCAATCCAATCACCGTTCACGTTTTTTCTTTTTCTTATCAATGAATAGATCTCTTTACTTGTACGACTTAGATGTCTCGTATTTATCGAAAAAATGATTCGATTGATGGGATTTGGTATGATACTTACAAGATCGATGAGATTGATCTTCCAATATTTCTTCTTAGAACGTATTGATTTGACCCCATAAGCGGGACCACCACCCAATAGCATGTTGCCACCAGAAGCAGAACCCCGTATTTCTTCCAGAGAATCTCCTAATTGTTCCAGAACAACTAGAAAGAGATTCTTTAACCAGAAAGGATTCAGTTCAGATGTAGGATACCTATCCAGAAGTTTTCGAAATTCCATCATGTATGATGGAATCATCAAAGATTTGATCTTTTCTAACTCTGTCTGTAACTCACTAGAGGCTCGGGAAACAAAGAGAAGATGTATACGAACGAGATACCCAGCAACAAGAAGAAGGAAAAAGATGGAATAGAGGAACTCCCGAGCATTTGTTGATCTCAGATGTGCCCATATCAATGGAACGGGTGACTCATTATTTCGATGAATCATTTCTTCGGACAGAAGAAGATTCTGTAAACATTGACTCGAAATCTCACTTATCAGAGTCCATTGTGGAAGAATCTTCTGAGGAATTGGCCGTGATATATCTGATCCATGCATCATATCATGAAAAATGGATACAAATTTTTGACTACTACTCAGTATCGGCAATGGGTCTGAAAGAGTATCTAAAAGGGTGAAATTGAGATATTTGCACCCTGTCGAAGTAAGGAACCATGGCATATATGTTTGGAACAGATTCCATTTTGAGAGATTTGAAAAAGCACTATCTCGTTGAAAGGTTCTATACATCTGCCCTTTCTCAACGCATTTCTTTAGACAAAGACTCCGTTTTTTCCTCTTTCCGGATGGTAAATACTTCTCAGAACATGGAGTGTGAATCAAACCCATGTTTGAATTGAAACTGAGATACTGATGCAAGTTATTCCCTTCTGAATCAGATA